GTGACTTGGACAAAAAGAGAAGTGACTTGGACAAAAAGAGAAGTGACTTGGACAAAAAGAAACGAAGTGACTTAGACAAATCTTCTTTGTCGATAGCCTCGGACCAATCAATCGAATATTGATTAATACGTAATCGATCGAACACTACTTGCACTACTTGAAAAGGATTCTTCTGTTCAGAAACGAAATGTTCCAAATGTTCCTGGAAATTCTTGCTCCCATTGGACCATTTGTATCTATATGCATCAGGATCCCGATTCATGGATCTCTCAGTTCCAGAAATAAGAGGATCAAACCATTTCTTCTGACTCTTTTTCAAATTCGATAAATGTTGGTTGATCGTATATTTCATTATAGTTATATGATTCAGAGTATCATTTCCTATTTGATCCCTTTGAATTCCATATTCGAAGTTGCGATCGGATCTATTCATTAAAAAGAATCGATTCGATACATTTCTTATGTACCCATAGGTGCTATATTGGATTTGAATCAGATTTCGGATCAATCTATATTGATTGACTGCCTCCATTATGTTGTTGCTAGCAAATACCGCTGTTTTGAGTTTGGGATCTTCCAACTCATTCCCGCAGTAGATCCGGACCGATTTTTTTCTGATCCTTCGAGAAAAAGATTCATTCTCCTCATAAAAAAGAGGAGGTAGAACCAATAAAGATTTCTTTTTCGATTCATCTCTGGAGTTGAATACCTCATTCAAGAATCTTTTTTGATCCAACCCGTAGGAATCAATAGAAAAGGCAAATCCCCTATGATACACCAGATCTGGCTCGGTTATTGATAGAGTGAATAGATCCGCCATTTCTGGGAATCTCTCTTCTGATTCAAAAAAATCGTGGCGTAACGCGTATCCCCCTTTGTTCCGGTCATGGAATAGATGAAAGAAATCAAAAAATGGATTTTTGTTCAAGAATGAAATCTTATTGGAACTGTCCATATCCGGTTCATCCTTCGGAACCATATCACATCCCGGATCTGGTTCCGAAGGATGAATTGAGACGGTATCTTGTAAATACGTAATTATCTTGAATATATCAACCATTTCTTTCTTTTCCGCTCGCCTGGAAGGGACAAAAGAAACATCTTGTTTTTTCTTCAACAATTTATGATCTCTAGTGGACCTCTCAGTAGGATTCGAACCCAGATGAAGTTCTGACCATCTGTCAGAGAAAAAAGAACGAATTGATCTTGTAGGATTCCCAAGAAATTCTTCGATTTCTTCCGGAAGCAGATGATTATTCATCCGCTTCTCAGGTTCCGTGAATAGCCAGGACATGGAGGAAGATCCAAAAAGGCATTTCGGGAATCGATCTGATTCTATCTCTGTTCGTTCCGTTTGAAGAAAGGAAGGATCCCAAAGAATCGATCTCTCTTTTAGTTGCTGAATCTCTGTTTGATCGATCAATGTGTGATATTCTGAATTCTCATTTCTAACGGAATCGAAATGATCTCTGGATTGATCAGAAGAAGATCCTTTCCATTGGCTAGAATCCGTTACTTGAACGAAAATAGATCTTGTGGAATCATATTGAATATTTGACAATACATTCCGTACCTTGCTAAAAAACCGATCCTTGTTTACCAACCACACATTGTCTAACCAAATCCAATTCTCTCTCGAGACGTTCCTCAAAAAATCCGATTCGTGCTGATTCTTCCCCCAACTAACGAAGAGATCTTGGCGGAATTGCCACATATGAAATTGAGCACAATTTTGCAAAGAAATACCCCACTTGTTTCTCGAGAAGAGATGGGAAACATGCTCAATATCATTGGATTGCATAGTTGCCCCAGCTCCTTGTTGTTTGAAGAAACTCTCCCCCTGAATTGGTCTTTTTTCACGAAAAGCAGACATGAGATAACAAATCAAGTCTTTCCCTAATATTTCGAATAGCTGTCCCGAATTCAAGTTGATTATGTTTCGTTTCTTCCTCGGAGAAAGACGATCAAACAATTCCCAATCATGGTCCTTGCGGATCGGATCATCCGTATAGGATAAAAAAAGAAACTCCAGATATTTGCTATCTTTCTCTTTGAATGAGATCTCAATTCCAGCTACGGTTTCATTAGATATCTGACAACTAGAATCCCTCTTTTTTCCGATCCGGTTCCTCCACCACCGCGAACCCCGGTTAGATTCAGGCATGATACGCTTTTTCTTTATTGGGAGAACCCAAGTACTCTCTTGCGGATCCATGAAACAACTCTCAGAAATCTTTTTCCTTTTTGGAAGATACAGGAGCGAAACAATCAACCTATTTCTATTGGAAGACCAAAAAGATTCTTCCAATGTCTCCTTTCTGGGTCCAATGGAATTCATAGGTATAGGAAGAAGCCCCATCAAATAGAGATTTTTTCTTTCAACCATCTTTCGATTGTTAATACGAGATATAAGGACCACTACTACAAGCAGTACTACACCTTTGATCGTGAAATATCGATTGCTTGTTGCACCCTGTGAATCACGTGAAAGTAGGATACTCCAAATTCGGGGGTCAAAGAGTTTCATAAAACGTTCTTGGTGGAAAAAAATGTGAGTGAAAGATCCCACTGAATCGAATTTGATCCATGAATCTAAGAAATAGTGAGAATTCTTGATCTCTCTCAATATCTCTCTCAATTCGAAGATCCAGGATTTGAATTGATGTCGTTTCATTGATTCCTCCTAAAGATTTCATTTCAATTGGAATTTGGTTATTCACGATGTACGATGATCCCTGTTAAGCATCCATGGCTGAATGGTTAAAGCGCCCAACTCATAATTGGCAAATTCGTAGGTTCAATTCCTGCTGGATGCACGCCAATGGGAACATTCAATAAGTCTATTGGAATTGGCTCTGTATCAATGGAATCTCATCATCCATACATAGCGAATTGGTATGGTATATTCATACCATAACATATGAACAGTAAGAACTAGAATTCTTATCGATACTGGAACTCATAGGGAAGAAAATGGATTTATGGATGGAATCAAATATGCAGTATTTACAGAAAAAAGTATTCGGTTATTGGGGAACAATCAATATACTTCTAATGTCGAATCAGGATCAACTAGGACAGAAATAAAGCATTGGGTCGAACTCTTCTTTGGTGTCAAGGTAATAGCTATGAATAGTCATCGACTCCCGGGAAAGGGTAGAAGGATGGGACATACAATGCATTACAGACGTATGATCATTACGCTTCAACCGGGTTATTCTATCCCACCTCTTATAGAGAAAAGAACTTAAAGCAAAAGACTTAATAACACGGCAATACATTTATACAAAACTTCTACCCCGAGCACACGCAATGGAGCCGTAGACAGTCAAGTGAAATCCAATCCACGAAAGAATTTGATCTATGGACAGCATCGTTGTGGTAAAGGTCGTAATGCCAGAGGGATCATTACCGCAGGGCATAGAGGGGGAGGTCATAAGCGTCTATACCGTAAAATCGACTTTCGACGGAATGAAAAAGAGATATCTGGTAGAATCGTAACCATAGAATATGACCCTAATCGAAATGCATACATTTGTCTCATACACTATGGGGATGGTGAGAAGAGATATATTTTACATCCCAGAGGGGCTATAATTGGAGATACCATTGTTTCTGGTACAGAAGTTCCTATATCAATGGGAAATGCCCTACCTTTGAGTGCGGTTTGAACTATTGATTTACGTAATTGGAAGTAACCAATTAGGTTTACGACGAAACCTAGGAATCGATCACTGATCCAATTGGAGTACCTCTACGGGATAGACCTCAACAGAAAACTGTTGAGTAACGGCAGCAAGTGATTGAGTTCAGTAGTTCCTCATAGAAAATTATTGACTCTAGAGATATGGTAATATGGAGAAGACAAAATTGTTTGAAGCGCGCACAGAACCGGAAGCGCCCCTTGTTTCAAAGAGAGGAGGACGGGTTATTCACATTTCATTTGATGGTCAGAGGCGAATTGAAAGCTAAGCAGTGGTAATTAGAAAGACCCCCCGGGGAAAAAGAGAGATGTCTCCTACGTTACCCGTAATATGTGGAAGTATCGACGTAATTTCATAGAGTCATCCGGTCTGAATGCTACATGAAGAACATAAGCCAGATGACGGAACGGGGAGACCTAGGATGTAGAAGATCATAACATGAGTGATTCGGCAGATTTGGATTCCTATATATCCACTCATGTGGTACTTCATCATACGATTCATATAAGATCCATCTGTCTAGATATCATCATATACATCTAGAAAGCCGTATGCTTTGGAAGAAGCTTGTACAGTTTGGGAAGGGGTTTTGTTTTGATTGAGAAAAAAGAAGAATCTACTTCAACCGATATGCCCTTAGGCACGGCCATACATAACATAGAAATCACACTTGGAAAGGGTGGACAATTAGCTAGAGCAGCAGGCGCTGTAGCGAAACTGATTGCAAAAGAGGGTAAATCGGCCACATTAAGATTACCATCTGGGGAGGTCCGTTTGATATCCAAAAACTGCTTAGCAACAGTCGGACAAGTGGGTAATGTTGGGGTGAACCAAAAAAGTTTGGGTAGAGCCGGATCTAAGTGTTGGCTAGGTAAGCGTCCTGTAGTAAGAGGAGTAGTTATGAACCCTGTAGACCATCCCCATGGGGGCGGTGAAGGGAGAGCCCCAATTGGTAGAAAAAAACCCACAACCCCTTGGGGTTATCCTGCGCTTGGAAGAAGAAGTAGGAAAAAGAACAAATATAGTGATAGTTTTATTCTTCGTCGCCGTAAATAGAAACATTGAAAATTGAATTTTTGGAATTGGAAATAATGTGATGGGCGAACGACGGGAATTGAACCCGCGCATGGTGGATTCACAATCCACTGCCTTGATCCACTTGGCTACATCCGCCCCTTCCCTTATCTAGCTAAAGGATTTTCTCTTTTTTCCATTCATCATTATACTTCAGATTAAGATCGAGATATTGGACATAGAATGCCAATTTAAAAAATGTAAAAAAAGGAGTAATCAGCCGTGACACGTTCACTAAAAAAAAATCCTTTTGTAGCTAATCATTTAGCGGGAAGAATTGAAAAACTCAACAGGAGGGAGGAGAAAGAAATCATAGTGACTTGGTCTCGGGCATCTACCATTATACCCACAATGATTGGCCATACAATCGCTATTCATAATGGAAAGGAACATTTACCTATTTATATCACAGATCGTATGGTCGGTCACAAATTGGGAGAATTCGCACCTACTCTAACTTTCGTGAGACACGCGAGAAACGATAATAAATCTCGTCGTTAGTCGTTCTACTAAGTATTCATGTGAAAAGCCTTATCTTAATAGTATTTAGACTTCAGAGTCTTTATCTTAGAGTAAGAGTATAGGTCTCTTTCTTTTTCTAGTATACTAATATACTCACTTTTCTTACTTATCTTATACTATACTTCACCTAGGAACTTATCATTCATTGGCGGGGGAGAACTTTTATGATAAAGAACGAAAATTCGGATAGAGAAGCAAAAGTGTTAGC